ACCGAGCATTTTGAATTTCCCATTTATCAAAAAATCCCATTCTTTTCTCATTCTGCATTGAATCATATGAATCGATCTAGCAATGATGGAATTTCGATTCTGTTTACTGAATCACATGAAATTTTACCCAACTCCATATATATGGAATGTATGAAATACGTATGAACGGAGGAAAAAAGATGATTTTGGACTTAATTTTAGACTTAGTTAAATTGGAATTTCTAAGAGACAGATCCAAACGGAAAGGAATTGATAAATTCCACTTAGAATTATGGAGTTTTTTTATTTTGTCTAGAATAGAAAATTCACTTTATACCATTATTATGATATTACATATTCCAATCCGATTGGATATCAGAAAAATAAATGGATTCGGGATTTGATCCATTCACGGAGATAAAGACATAATAATCAGAAACAATATAACAATAGAAAGTTAATTTTTTGAGTACTTAACTCTTTCGTGAATTCCATTGTTCCAAAAATGATTTGCAGAGAACTCCTTTTTCTTTTTTTCGTAGAATTTTTATTTTTAGAATACGATTGAAGTGCATAAGAAGGCTTGTATTTATTAAACCCGCGCTGCTATAGCTATCTATCCATACATCGCTTCCTTTATTGCATACTTCTACTCGGGACAGCACATGTCGTACTCTATCAAAAATCAAAATTTCTATTTTCTCTTCAATCTAATCAATCTAAATTGCAGTACGACAAGTGTCCGCCAATTCCCTATAAACAGGCATCATACACAAATAATATACCCCATAAGCTAACTGTGGAACACAACTTATGTTTGGGGTTTACATATACTAATAATTGACATTATAATTGAAATTGAGTTGAGAAGGTTTTTTTTTTTCAATAAAAAAATCAAGACTGATTAGTTATATATCAATTTTGATTTTCTTATATCATTTATCATTAGGGAAAGACAATTTGAGATGTAAATCCAAGAGTGGTTCATGAATTTACAGTCATATAGTTAATGGTTCCAATTTGTTCTGAATTTTGGCTTTTGTAACTGAAAAAAATTCCCATTTGGTTTTTTAATAGAAAAGAGAGGTATTTAGATATTGGGTGTTTTGAGATACTATAAGATTAATTGAAGGGAAGGAGCCGGCCCCCCCAAAAAAACAAATAACAAATAAAGGGGAATATTTTCATCTATTTGGTATCGTTTTGGCGGCATGGCCGAGCGGTAAGGTGGGGGACTGCAAATCCTTTTTCCCCAGTTCAAATCTGGGTGTCGCCTGATTAACAAAAGACAAGACTCGAAATCCCTTATTCTTTATTCTCCTTTGCTGTTATAACTCGCCGAATTTTTCCCAGCAAAACACGCGCAGTCTTGAGACTTTCTTGATTGGAAACAGCTGGGGGTTCCCTTCTTTAAATTAAAGTGCCGTAACTCGTTGTATTTAGGATTCAAGGAAAGATTATAGTAGTGGAAGGGCTATCATATCAAATAAAGAGTTACCGATTTTTTTCCATTACTAATGTCGTGTCTACTGGTCGGGTCTTGAATTAGATTGGATGGATAATCGGCTTTTTTCTTTTACTTAATGATAATGAAGGACAAGAAAAATAAAGAATAGGTATCAGTATTCCTACATATATATATTAGTAGCATTCCCTTTGATACTTCAAAAGAAAAGCGTAACTGCAGTTTCATTTTTCATATTTATTGGAGTCTTTCATCGAGGGTGTTGGGTCAGAATCCCCTTTTGACTCTGCACCAGTGATTCCACTATTATTAATAAACACTAATGGAATAATTCCTTCATATTCAGAGAGATAGGGGACATAATTCACATGGATATAGTAAGTCTCGCTTGGGCTGCGTTAATGGTAGTCTTTACATTTTCCCTTTCACTCGTAATATGGGGAAGGAGTGGACTCTAGAGATACTACGAATTGAGTTGGGGAATCAAATTGTATCACTTTTTTACAGATTTTTTATAGATCGTTTTGCAAAGCATAAATAATCTTTATTAATTATTTAATATATTCAATTCATTAATTTAATTCAATTTCGAATTAAAAAATTGAATTAATAAAAGTATCTTCATTCCGAAATTGTATTGGGTTTTATTTCCGCTGTGCTTTGTTGACGCGTTTGCTATCATGGCTGAAGGATTCAAAATCGATAGGATAACCCCTTTCGAATTTCGAAATCCGAAGAAGTTACCATAGAACCCTGTAAACCGCGCAATCAATTACTTCTTTGAAATGCTAAAAAAAAGATTACTTTCTAATTTTCTATAAATTAGAAAATAATAAGAGTTGCCTCGCGATTATTTCAGATTGATTGGAATCAACAAAAAAGATAAAGAAAAATCAAATAGATAAAGGAAACAAATAGATGAAGCAAAGAAATAGAATTGAGATACTATGTACATTCCATATATTTAATTGATATTAACATTTATGAAGATCCATATACATATTGTAGATTGATCTCGATTCAGTTTGTATCTTTCTAGATTACAATAATAAAAATGGATAGTATGGTCGAACGATTCATTTTTGAATCGTTCGACCATACTATTACTATCGGATCTTAGAGGCTACTGCGGATTCTAGTCCGTTCATTGCATTTGGGAAATTGCATTTTTTTTTTTTTGAGTTCTTAAATCATTGATAAGAACTAAGAAATCAAGTGTAATTCAAATTAATCACTTTAATTACTTTGACTGACCGTTTTTACATATATTATAAGCAAAAAAGCAGTAGGAACTAGAATGAACAGTGCAGTAGCAATAAATGCGAGAATATTTACTTCCATAATCTCATCGTTTCGTTTTTTTTTTTACTTCGCAATAACTCGGGATTTAATCCCATAGAGATGATAAATCTTTCGTTTGTCAATTCAATGGGATCGATTAGATTTCAATGATATTGATCCGATTCAATATCATGAATAACAATATCTGAGCTATCAAGTCGATTCATCGTCGAGAATTGAATAGTATAACATAGGCGGATCTTTTATCCACATACCAATACAAACTTAGATTCCTGATTCACTCAAAAGAATTCCTTTCCTTTCTATTTTAAGACTTTATTTTGATTTATCATTCTTTTCCATTCTGTCTTTTCGATAACCTACCGCCTTTCTTGTACAATCGTCTACCCGCTTTCCACTTCCATTGTTTCCAAACGGTTTACAAATAAACCCAAACAAACAGAAAATAGAAAAAAGGAAGGAGTTAAGTTCTAAACTCCTTTTTTTAATGATCTAATTTTCTTGGAAAACAAAGAAAAAGAAGGATACCTCGGGGAATTAAACTATACCATTTGTACCCAGTTTAACAGAAAATGGAGAGAGATATTTATGTATTTTTTTATTGGATTTGGATCCGTCGGGACTGACGGGGCTCGAACCCGCAGCTTCCGCCTTGACAGGGCGGTGCTCTGACCAATTGAACTACAATCCCGGAGAAATAAAACGTACAGCATCCGTATTCTTATGATTTGATTCAAACCATTTCGATTTCGATTAATAGTGCCCTGTTGTAACAGAGACGTGAGTGATATCCACATGAATATACACTTTAGTGAAAGAAGAAAGCAGCACGGATTATTGATTATTAGTAATCCTTTCGTTATTGCCAAATCGATTGAGAATCCATTTTTCATTGAAAAAAGCGTCTTTTTGTCTTTGCTTTCTTCTTTTCATTAGACTTTATACTTAATAATCCTGATAGAAATCTAGATCACTAGCAAGATCAGAATCAGAATTTATGAGACAAAATAAATGGAACAAATAAAAAAATAGTGGTGGGGATATATCAGAAAATTTGACTTTTTTGATTCTTTCATATCTTCCATTTCTGGAAAACTAAAGGGGTTATATCATTTCATGGTGAATCAGCGAATTATTAATTATTGGGCCGAGCTGGATTTGAACCAGCGTAGACATATTGCCAACGAATTTACAGTCCGTCCCCATTAACCGCTCGGGCATCGACCCAGAAAAAGTCTATTCGAGTCTTATTGATAATCCATGATCAACTTCCTTTCGTAGTAACCTACCCCCAGGGGAAGTCGAATCCCCGCTGCCTCCTTGAAAGAGAGATGTCCTGAACCACTAGACGATGGGGGCATAATTGCCCGACCGCCATCATACTATGCTCATAGTATGAGCAGTTTTTTGAAATTGTCAATATAATGGAATGGTATGACTAGATCCGAAGGATCTTTACGTCTTTTCTGATCCCATACCATAGCATTTTTTGATTCGTTTTCGTCATTTATATTCATGAATCACTCATTCGAATCTTTATTCTGAAGATTCTAGAAAATTAATATAAAAAAAAGAAGGTTAAACTTCATTTCTTCCACTTTCATTCATTGATTAACTTCTTGTTAAGATCAGAGAGGCTTATCTCCATATCACACTAAGCCAGGAAATTAACAGATGAGAAATCGAAATCTGAAAATCTGGGGAATCAACAAGTTATCGAAATTTGTTTTTTCTCTAAAAATTGGGTTCAGAGCACAACCAAAATCTCTTCAGCACATGCTTCAATAAAATATCTTGGATCTACGTCGAATTGGTAGGTACATGTATCCATCAACTGAATTTTGTTTCGTTCTGATGGGGGTCAGGTCAATTCAAATCAATTTCATTCGGGTTGGTCTTGAAACAATTTATTTTGTTGATATTTATCAAACCCAATATCAATAAACCAAAATTACCTTATACCTATACTCCTTAAGTAAATCCAAATACTCCTTAAATAAATCAAAATTATCGTTCCCGAAGGGTACACTAACTAGTATGAGTCTACTGTGTATACTTATAATATAACTTATAATATATATATATATACATAGATAGATCTATCTTATGCGCCTACTGACTCATTCAGTAATTGAATAAAATGGCCCTTTTAACTCAGTGGTAGAGTAACGCCATGGTAAGGCGTAAGTCATCGGTTCAAATCCGATAAGGGGCTTTTTGGCCGTTTTGATAAAAAACCTCAAGCGGTAATATT